TTTATATACCCACATGGGATCCTCCCGGAAACTCTTGCCTACCATAGTGGCTTAGACGACGCCACACTTTCTTAATAAGCTTTCTAGCTGCCAGCCATATTGGGAACCCTGAAGTTACCTAACTCTCCCAAGGCCAAGAAGAGAAGTGCTTACCCACTGGAAGACAAGAAGAGCTAGCATCTCTCTTTCCTAAGGCATAAGGCAAAAGAGCTGCATCCAGGCCGGTGGACTCAACACTTTGCTTAAGAAGATGCTCTTTACAAAGCTAAGGACTCTTCACCAAGGTACCCTCACTCGAGTACGCAAACTCACTGGCTTCGGTCTCTTGATCAAACCTTTCATCAAGTGATGTTCCAGCCTCTTTTCATGTACACTGGCTAACAACATTGGACGATTGGTTTTTCGAGAACGAGAATCGGTTGAATTGAGAAAGGCTTTTCTACTACAGCTTTTAAGCTTCGGTTTAGCAGTCCGCGTTAGCAAGCAGTCCAACTATGGGAGGATCCCTTATGCTACTGTTTTCAGTAGTACGCCTAGAAGAACCAATATGTTTTTCCTAAGTCCCTAAGCTAAGAGTGAAAAGGGACTGGTACAAACATCTTAGCCTTTCAAAAGAGATGTGCGAACGCTAGTCCTGACTTGAGTAGTCATCAATAGAAAGAGCTAGGCGGTACAACAAAAACATAAAGGAATGCTTAGATTCACTCTGGTATACGCTCCAAAGCCAAGCTTTACGAAAGAAAGAGTCCAGGGATCGGAAGGACATTTTTATGCCTCACACAGGCAACTTCGCTAGGCTCAGCAGATAAGACGGGATTGAACTAAGAGAACGGCTATTCCTATCATCAAGAAAGTCGGCTCCATCAATGAATTACTTTCCCCTAACATTGCTATTCTTAAAAACCTTAAAGAGAATCCTTTAAAGCGGGGTCCGCCTCAGGGCGATAAGAATCCTTATTAGATAAAGCATAAAGAGCCACTCATTCAAATTGAAGGGATCGGTGTAGAACTCAACCTCTAGCCTCGTGCGTATGCGTATAAAATAAGGAAACGAAACTCAGCAACTACTTTTAAGAATTAGCTGCGGATGCAGGTGCGTATGAATAGTGAAAGAGTAAGGAAGTTAGACGGGAGAAGGCTCCTTGGTATGAAAGCTGGTAGTGAATTTCACTCTGTACCGAGACGGTATACCCAAGTGGATCTATATGTGTACCAACCATCCATCTGAAAATGGAAATTCGAGACTGTCTGATCGAGAATAGGAATAAGAATGCCTTCGTGCTTAAGGGCGGGAAACAAGGGCTTTCTCTTTCCCTCCTTCTCGCACCCGGAGATCATAGGCTATTCTCTTAATAGAACCTATGCGCTATTCTTCGGACAAGAACTCGGTTCAACAGCCAATGCCTTATTCCTCTTCCCCCATGGAAAGAGAGCTTCAAACAGCAGGATAGGGTGTCTGGTGCAAGTGGACAATTCAATCAATCTGACATTCAATCTTCTTAACCTAAAAAGCCAACTCGAGGGTTGAAAGTAGTGACGATTGCCTATCAATGGAATTCCCTTCTTCGGGTGGCAAGCCAGGAGCATACTTTCCCTAAATCAAATGGAGAAGGAGTAGATCCATCTCCTGGTGAATCTGAAGCCTGTTGTCGCTTTGAAGACTCTTCTTTTTTTTTTCTTTTTACGCAAGCTGATGAGCAGCACCAATAGGACTTTATAGCTAACTGAAGGGAGAAGGACAATTTTCGTTTTTCTTTACATACATCGTCGAGATTTGATTGATGAACCTACCCGTGGTAAGCACCTACCTTAGTATCCGTAAAACGAAGAAATCCATTCATCAATGACGCAGCAGAGGGCATAGGTTAAGATCTTACCAGGTACAGCACAGCAGGGTCAGGGTCGGGAAGACATAAGGAAGAAAGCAGATTGAACAGGTAGACGGACTGGTATTGGTGGAGGCTATAAGCCTATTCTATTAAAGTAGAGTCCCAAGGCAACTCTACAAAAAGGTGAGAAGCTGGACATTCGAGCATTCGAGACGGAGACTCAGTCCACTTCCACTCTGCAGAAGAAGAAGAACCAATCTCAGTTGCAATCGCAAACAAAGAAGTTCCCGGTCAAAGGAGTGTCATCGTAAGGGTTTCTGGTGATCCAGTCCCAAAAGAAAGGCCTGGCCTGTTTGTTAGGGAAAGAGTAAGGGAGCTAGGTTCCTTAGTGAAGTAAACCGAAGTATCTAAAGGGCTGCCTCCACCCTGAAGACAGATTGAAGCTCTATCTTTCAAACTTTCAAAGTCTCACTTTAGCTTTAAACCAGGGCTTTTTCGTACTACCAGGGTGGGAATGAGAAGCTGTTCCCCCGTCTGATAACTCTGCTATTTAGAAAAGGGAGGGAGTTTAGCCCGGTGAAGCTCTTTTTAAGAACGAAATCCAATAGTAAATCCCTCCACCACGGACAGAGACTAGGCTGCACCTTCTTCCTCTCCTGCTTGACTGCTTGCTTCAGTGCTTTACTGTAACAAGGGAATCCCCGCATCCGCATCAAAGCCCCTTTTCCCCGCAGTGGTATGGCAAAGAGTAGGAGTAGGACGTAGTACTAGGCTAAGGCAAGCTTAGAACTGATTGACCTGTAATAAACTGTATTACTTGTACACGGAATAGGCCCCCTTTTCTTGATTATTCTTTCTCGAGGGGCGTAGATAAGAGCCAAGAAGCTCGTGCCAGAAGTGTCACCCAATAGCCAGTTGCCTGGCTTAGATTCCAGAATAGGCGCTCTTAAATCTAGACCTTTCTCTGCTATGAGATCATACAGTTTCCACAGCAGTCCAAAACGGACTAGCTCAGGATCAACTGAAGTGACTCGCCAATCGCGATTAACGACTGGAGCATCGAAGAAGTCTTGGATGGTAACCGTCGGACTCAATGCAGTCACATAGTACCATCGACAGTAGGTGAGCCATTGTCTGACCCATGATCGAAGAAGAGTTCTTGAAAGAACATCTTCAGTGCTTCCCTCAATCACTTCACTAGGAAGCACCTTGAGTTCCTTAGGGAACATCTCCTTCCTCAAATAATCTATGAGCACACCGCGAAGGTATGGATTCAAAGGTCGACTGCGACCATACCACAGTTCGAGTGGTAGACCGCGACGAGTGTACATACTCAACAGCCTCTCGAGGCGAAGCGGTCGAGTGTGCTGCAGTCGCGAAAGAGTTCTATATCCGGTCCACCTCCGAAAAAGAGGGATCCCCTTCTCTCTTTAGGACCTCTCCTTGAGCGTAGAACTCGCTGGAGAACCCCAACAGGAGGCATTTTCGGAGACTAGCCTGCTTTCTATCTTACTGTAAGAAATTCCTCGTTTACTTGCCAAACCTTGTAAATCCTTTAAAATGCTAATAACACACTTATGCTATTCTCGCATAATTTGCCTTTATACCTTCCCCCTTCCTTTCCTGCCTTAATCTTCCTTCCACTAAAGAAGGCTAGTGAATCAGCTTCGGGAAAGAAGTAAGCAAGCGTTCCAAGCGAAGCAAAGGAGCCAAGCCAGTAGGACGGTTGCTAGCACGACTTATGGCTTTATAATCTCTTTCTTTCTTTCCCCTCGGGATGTCTGTGCAAGCCTGTCTCTTTATAGATAGTCATTCCTTTCTTTCCTTTGTTAGAGAATCATCTCTCTCTGGTCTGGTAGGAATTCCCTCTCTTCTGTAGTCAGCCAGGGAGTGAGGAAAGCCGCTTTCAAGCCAGTACGGTACCACTCTCTCCGCTATAAGAATTGAGTAAGCCGATCCCGACTTCTCATAGACTGGATTGTCAGAATCTGCTCGCAAACAAACTTGCTTCTTGCCCATGTACTCGTAAGGTATCCCTTATCCCTTAATCTCTAGCCTCTTCTTGATCAGGAAAAAACCTCCATCTCGCTTCCTACTTTAGGAAAGTCATCAGGCCCAGTCACGAAGATAGGGTAGGAAAGAAAGTAGTGAATCCCTTTTGTCCTTTCTCACCTTTACAGAAGCATCCATGATCTTGTGACCAAAAACCTTTCCCGACCTTCTGGTCCTCTCTGGATCTTAGAGTTCTGCTTTTATGAATATTTCAAAGATTTCGGTCCCCCTCCACTTTCCCTGAGCAATCCCTCTTGCTACGGTGACCGCTGGATCACTGTCACTGTCAGCTCGAAAAAATCTTTCCAATCTTGGCTCTCTTTCTTCTATTCCCTCCCCTTGGACATACCTCTGGATTTGCTTTGTCCCCTCAAGTTTTCTTTACGGTCCTCACTGGTACAGAGATTTAAAAGTGCCTTCTACCAACCGAAGCCACCGCGGCCAGGATTAAGCATTTCCCATGTTATCAGCATTAGAGTGGCCAAACCAACCCAGCTGTCTTACTAAATCTAAATTAAAATAGACCCGGAAGGCTTACTAATGATAATATTAACCGCTAGAAGAGGTATGTCTAGCGTTAACTCGTAGGCACCTCTTCTCAATTCAAAGAAGTGCTCAGTCCTGACATCTTGCTTTTTCAACGGAAGCTATAAGGCAACCTTCAAGGTCGAAGGTCAGGTCAGAAGGCGATTCCCGGCTACGAAACTAGTCCCTTCAAACCAATCCACTTGCCTCCTTCTCCTGAATTGGGGTACTCGCGGTATAACAATCAGTACGGATTCGACTAGCTCGAACGTGGGTCACTCGTGAACAAATAGCCGGTCTTAGCTGCTCTTGCCGTTGAAGGAAAAATGCCATTGAAGAAGCTCTTAGAGGCCTGTGTTAGCGGAATCAGAGCTAAGGGCAACCGCTTTCATTCTTTCTTTTTGATACTTACCGAGCGAAAGGCGTAGAGGCGATGTTCACACGTCTTGGTGAAGAAGCTGTGATTGGTGCGGTTTTTGCTTCTTTCCATTCTTTCTTATCCCCAGGTAGGTCAGTGACCGAGAGATTCTGTGTTGAAGAAATAACCGATGCTATTTCCGCTCTTGGGGGAATAACTGCAGTTGGTGCTTAAGTAGGGGCATCCTATTCTGTTTCAGAAAGAAGTCAGAGTGAACAAGGCAAAAGCCTATCTTTTCTCAAGCTTGATTCGCAATAGCTATCAGTTCAAGCAGGAGAGTCCGTCTTTCTTTGTTAAATGGACGAATTAGACACACCTATAGAATAGAAGGGATCAATCCCACATTCGGCTCACGAGAAGCAAAGGATAGATCAGAGTCGGCATTAGCCCCGTTGTTGGAGGAAGAAGCCCCTCTATGGAATCTCTTGGAGGAAGGACTAGTAGTAGGTAGTGGTGAGGTAGCTCTTATTAGTTCGAGTCGGTGCCGGTAGCTGTAAACTATTATTTCTCGATGGGAATCATAGCCCTATCGTAGCCAAGTCAATGGACTTGCCTTTCTTGCTCATTGACTATTGGAATAAAAACTGGGACAGGTGATGAGGGTGGAATAAAAAACTATCTTAGACAAGAAAATGTACCGAATACAGATAAGGATAGCAGTCTACTCATGCCCCCTGGCACAGCAGAATAAAAGGCCTAACTATACTCTCAAAGTAGTGAAGTTCCCCAAGGCTTCGGTATCATAATATTGCCATTGGTATTATGGCACAATGCTGTCCCAGGATGTGTCTCTGGGTGACCTATTGAAATGTTGGCTCCTGTTGTACAAAGCCTTTTGGCTATCAACCGAACTGATTCAGAGCTGGTTCGGTTTTGGCAACTATGGAAGTTGTATGATCAGGTAACCACTTTTGGTGTCCAATTCCGGTTGCCTTTACTAGGAGTTGAGACAAGCCCCTTTTTGGGTGGTTACTCGGAGGAGTCTCAGGGCAATCCTTACTTGTCCTTGTCTGATCTCGGGGTCTTAACCAACCTCGAGCCTGAAAGGGTGTTGTGAAAACGGGTTTCCAAAAGGAATTAGGGGGCATAGAACCTACCGTGACGACCGTTAAATAGCTGGGCATTAGAGAACTAAAAGTACAGGAAGGAATTAAAACCTACACCTAAGAGACATTCTTTCTTATACGCTCTTGGCCTAGCAGCACCATTCAGTTAGCTACTTCCCTCAGGTTTCACTATTGAGCTATCATATCAAAAAGAAAACTAGATCATACTCTTAGACGTGATGCTCCTCCTCCTACCTCTATCTAGAGGAGGGATCCCGCTTCACTCCCCTTAGAGAACTGCAAGCTAGTTACGGAAGTGAGGCTACAAAAGACTTCCCAAAAGAGAAAGCCCAATCGAATACATTCTTGTCTTTCCTTATATGTTAGAAACATCAAAAGAGAAAGAACAGCAAACTCAAGGAAGTTCATCAAAGTACTACAATTCACTAGGAACATCCATTGTTGAAGGAAGAACCACCTTAGCTTAGATTATAGAGCTTACAGGCAATAACTAACAGAAGGGAAAATCCAAAGGAAGATAGAGAGATTCTACTTGCTTGCATACCTTTTCTGACTGCTTTGCCTTTCTGACGCTCTTCGATAGCTGCCATCTTGGATTTCAGGAAGAACCGGATGGCTAGATCTAATATATTCTTTGTTATCCTTCTCCTTTCAACACTGAGAGAGAGCTAAGGAGTTATAAAGAAATCTAGCTTCTTATACACATACAGTTAACAACCGGACGAGAAACCATCTATTAGCTATCTCAAATAGAGTTAGACGCGAGGCAAAAGCCGAACCACATGAATTGGCAAGTAGAGGGATGTTGATTCAAAGCAATCGAGCATCGCTAGCTAACAGCCAACACAAGATAGGAAGAAAGAGGTACGAAGTAACTTAGCTTAGAAGAACAAGAACTTACAGGGAATGAAGGAAGCTTTAGCTTGATGGTTTTAAGCTCGACCGATAGGGGGGTGTCAATTTAAGATAAGCTTTTTTCTATATCGCATGCTGTCTTTCTTTGACACTCTTACCGGTCCCTCTTCTTCGACTTACAATTACATGTCTTACGCTCATTGGCATTCTATTAAGGCGAAGTAAATCAGTAAGAAAGTCAACCGCTCAGGAGAGCAAGACTACGTGCCTTAAGGGCTAAGCGCAAAAGTATCTGCTTACCTTTCACGTCTAAGGCGCAAACAGCTTTTTTCCTTAAACTAAGCCAAGGGCTTGTCCCTTGACCTATCGGTCAAGTTACTTCGTCCCTTTACCGCCCTTTAAAGTGAGGCAAATTGGCTTCATTCCTAGCATTTGTCCAATCCACCTATTGAAAAAATGCGGGCATATTAGGTCCTTCCCCATGCCATTCTTGCAAACAGCTAGGACATGGATGCGGGATTACTAGTGCCAACTGGATCGGCTTCAGAGTCTTCCTTTTCTTGCACTACCCTCTTCCCATGAAGATGAAGTAGTGCTTTCTTCCCTCAGGGATTTTCGAAGCTAAGATAAGAGTCTCGTTGACAAAGTTCCGTTAAAGCGATAGACATTCAATCAAGGGGTTTAGACAGGAAGAGCATTTATGGTCAATCAGTTTATTTCTTGCCTTAGGGCATTGATAAAGAACCTTGCCTGCTCCAGCTTTCAGTCGACGGTGAGGCACTTATTGATTAAACCCCCTCGTCCATTAACCCTGGGGGCAAGCTTAACGCCCTTGCTTCAGTCTTCAAAATCAAATGTTGAGAAAGATCTGGCTTTAAGAGACTAGCATCCGATTCTGGGCATGGAGGAGGGAATGAATTCTTCAGTTAAAGAGATGAGCGTTGATCTCTCTTATGATATTGAGAGTTACCTTGCAAAGAAGCCCTTCTCCGACAACAACTTAAGACGGGACATCAAGAACTCTCAAGGCGATAACAAGCCCAAAGGCGAAAAGAACCGATTCTGATTCAATTGGGCAAACCAAGCCTTTTTGATTCACTTTCAAAGAGCTTATTCTAGAAACTCCTTTTAAACAAGCCCTTCCTCCTACTGCTACTAGGACTGTTATTGCTATTGCTACGCTTCCTCCGTCGTCAGCCTATTCCGGGTATTCAATCTCTTTTGTCTACGAATTCCGGATGTTGGACTGATGCTTAGCGAATGCCCATTACTTGAGAGCTACTAGCTTAGCCTCAGACGGGGCACCAACAACCCCCGGGCCGGTGGGGGAGAGAGTTCCAGCGGATATCCCTATACAAAAGGGGAAATGGATGAGACCGAAGACGAGACCACCCAGCCGAGGAGGAGGGACTCCCTGAACACTAACAGAATGTCCCTGAAGGGGCGAGGGCTACCTTTCCGCTCTGATTTCCACCTGGTATACCGAATTTGCCTGTTTTTATGAATGAAAGAAATAAAAACAGTATGGAACGCCGGTCCAGCAACAAGAGGAGCGAAGGAAGCCATGGGAGGGCTTCCGAGTGGATCGATCCATAGGGAAGGTCGATTGAGTTGGAGCACTCGATGCAGCCGATAAGCGATGGAATAGCTACATTGTTAGGATCTCCCCTCTAGTGAAGGAAGGTTTGGGGAACCTTCCGAACGGGTACTCTTTGCGCTACCTTACGGCGGGCAGTCAGAAGCGGAGTCCGAGCCCGGGCCCGGAGAGGCGGATAGGGACTGATACTTATTCCCGCCCAATACATTTAAGGGAAGATCTATGAAGCAGGGGCTGGCTCTCTTCCTCCTACGGAAGTTGGTGAATAAGTCCATCGGTCTATCGATAGGGGTTGGGGTATGGATGTGTGCCTCTACTTCCCTTACTTCCCACTCTCACCTCGGAAAATAGGTCTGCCCCGATTCAGGTTTATCCTATTCCTTCCAATGTCTCTCCTGTGGTAAAAAATAGGCATCATTCAACGTCCCATTCCCTATTTTCACTCCTCTGAATCTTCTTCGTAAAATCTTCACCTCCGAACTCTCTATTGAATCCATTCCCTGGTAAGCTAAGAGCAGCAAGTTATCTTCTTATCGTTCTTGTGCTAGCCAGCTGAGCTAAAGCTTTCCATTGAAAGTTTATAGTTCTGCTATTCAATCCATTGCTTGGACATCTACTCGAAGAATCTGACGATTTCCTCGAACGGTATAACTTGAACCTCTAAGCATTCTATTTCCAGTCCCAGTGCTGGGAACAAATGCTTCTAATGAAATGAGCTGCCTAAACCCCGGAAAGAATACCGAGTAAACGTGTATAAAAAAGAAAGTCAAGACTTTATCCATCTCTACCAGAATGAAAGAACCGGCTGGATCCGACCAATAAGCAGCTCACTCAAACGAAGGAATGAAGCTTCACCTCCTTAGCGGACCCTTTTTTCTCGTTTCCGCAGCTAAGCGGAACTACTAAGCTTCTATTCCGATGCTTGGAATGAACCCCCATTGGGAGGACGAAAGCCCAGGGACTCTCGCTGTATCCAACAGGAAGCCCGTGTCACCCATCGACCTACTCAGTTGCCTGCCTGAGATCTCAACTCTCTTTCTTTCCGGCTTAGCCGAACTACTTGGCTCGGGGACTTCACACCATTTCAATATGCCGACACTAATCAGACTTTAGGATGGCATTGCACTGATCGGAGAGGAATTAGTTCTTCTCCAAATTTTGGCTAGGCTCTTTTCCTTGCGCCTTTTATTTATAGATAACGCACGCACAGGGAAAGCTTTAGTTAGTTTTCTTCTTCCTAAAAGAGTCAAATAAAAGCCATAAAATCACACCGCTAATACGCTATGCCTACTAAGTAAAGTAAGAGCTTAACCACAGAAAGACGAGTTCACAGCTGATCCAGACCAAGATATAAAGGATACCTCCTCTTCTACTGCTGCCACTTCCAACCATTCAACATGAATGAATATACTATCTCTAACTAGGATAATACTTCCACTTCTCCCCTAAAACCTAAAAAAAGGCGAAGACTTATTCCTTCTAGGCTTTCCCGTGGTTTTTCCTAGCATCTCGACCAGAAAAAAAAAGACCCGAGGGGCACGGTCTCTGTCTTTGACTTGGCCTTCGGCCTTGAGAACACAATGATTTCGGACTTTCTCTTTTCCGAGCCTTACTAGGCGCGTATTGCTTTCTTGTCTTTTCTAGCTTGAGGTCTATA